AACATCCATACATAGTGTTTTGATCCAAGATTTCAATTCTTCCATGTTTCAGCAGTAGCATATTGTTCCATGGAGCTAAGGTCCAAAATTTGGAAGAAACAAGCGTTTCCACGACTCTACCACCCAGTCAATTCTGTTCCACTCCCTATTTATTTCATGACCATATATCCTTTATCCTTCCGGCTAAGGAATGGGAAACCCTTCTCCTGTTACATGACTCCAATTTTCATTTCATCCGGGAAAAGCCATCTTTTTCTCAACAATGTCTTTGTCATTTGATCCAATAGCCTTCCGTTAGATAGGAACAGATTTGATAAATACTGATAACTCTCGGATAGAGTATTAGAACGGAAAGATCCATTAGATAATGAACTATTGGTTCTAATCCATCTCTGGTGATGAATCAACAATTCGAAGTGCTTTTCTTGCGTATTCTTGATAAACCAGCGTTTATATATAGATGTAGGAGGATCTGTTTGGGAAGTAAGAAGCCCTTTTGACATCTCTTCATCTGCAAAGAATTCTCGATGTGAAAACACAGAGACAGGGGGCTGATCTTTGAATAGGAAAAAGAGTGGATCTGCAGGGTCCCAAATGAATTGGCTTATTCGAAAAAAGCCTTGTTCTTTGGAAGATCTATCTCGTGTCTGGTACTGCATGGTTCCACTCTGCAAGAACTCCGAATCATTCTCTTGAAGCTCATTCTCTTCATCATAAATGATCCGCTTGCCCCGAAATGACCTGGCCCAATAGGGAAATCCCAATTCATTGGGCCTTTCGATACAATAAAATAGAAAGCCCCAAGGGCGCCATATTCTAGGAGCCCAAACTATGTGATTGAATAAATCCTCTTCTATCTGTTGCGGGTCGAGGGCTCCTTCTACTTCCCCTTCTTCAAACTCCGATTCGTATTTTTCATAGAGAAATCTCTGATCAACGATAGAATAAGACCCATTTTGCATCATATCTAAAGGATTCCTTGGTTCGGGCCGAAGAAGCAATGTCACTCGATCATTATCAAACTGACTGCAATCTTTTTCTGTCCGTGAGGATCCCCCCAGAGCACCTTCTACTTCTAATAGGCCATGAACTAGATCAGAAGCATTCTCAACGAGTCCATAAGAAGTGATCCCATTTTTTTCATCGGGTCCGGGTAGAGACCAAAGGTCTTGGGCGACCGATCCGGCAGAACAACTCAAAAGATAAAGAAGTATCGTTAATTTCTTCATGCTCGTTCCAAGTTCGAAGTACCATTTGTACAAATAAGAATCCCTTTCGTTACATGATTTCTTCTTCATATAGATAGATATAGGATCTATGGGGCAATTACTTAGAAGTACATTTTGTGCAACAGCCCTTCCTATCTGATAGAAAAGGATCTCATGATCCTGAACCGATCTTACCTGGGATCGCAAATCCCAAGTTTGTCTATGAAGAGCGGATCTAATTGTATTAGTGTCTATAATTGATTTCTTCTGTGTAATACTAATCGCTAAGGCCTCATTGGTAAGTGCTACAAGATCTCGTGCATTGGAACCCACGGTTATGGACCCGAATTCATTAGTATGGAACATTTTCTTTTCCAAGTGAAATCCCTTAGTATATGAAAGATTGAAAAAGTGCTTTCGTTGTTGTGGAATAAGAAGCCTTCGTATCTTAATGCATGTATTTAATTTATTCGGAACTATTAGAGCGGGATCCACTTTTTGGGGAATATGAGTCGAAGCAATAACAAGAATATTTCTAGTGGAACATCTTTCACAATCCCTGGATAGATAGTTCACTAATAGACCGAGGGATAAGTAATTCGACTCATTCACATCCAGATCATGAATGTTTGGAATCCATATTATGCAAGGAGACATTGCTTTTGCTAATTCGAATTGAAGGGTGATAGAAAATCGGTCTATTTCCGGCATCATATCCATATTTAGCGCATTCATCAGAGTTAGCAGCTCCGTATCGAGGTCAAGATCGATATCGTCACTAGCATCAATCTCGTCACTATCATCAATATTGTCACTATCATCAATATCGATATCATCAATAAGAAAACCTTTAGGCTTGTTATCCAGGAACTTGTTCAGAAATACCAAAGGAACATAGGAGTTTGTCGCTAGGTATTTGACCAAATAGGAGCGTCCAGTTCCTATAGAACCTATCACTAAAATACCCCTAGAGGGGGATAGGGCTAAGCGGAGCGAAAAGGGTTTTTCATGAGACGGGAAATGAAAACTATTAGCCCCACACGGGGTTTGTGAATAAGTGATTGTCTGATAATGAGCAAGGAATATCCGTCTTTCTGCTAAACAGGATGTATTGAACTCATAATTCATTAGACACTTTTTATGAATGTCAACTAAATATCGTAAGTAAATTGCTCCCGGGTGTTCAATCATTTGATAACCAGAGTCGTTCTTTGATAAATGATCACTAGATAAATAATCACTATGAGTCAGACTCAATAGAATTTGATCAATCCCTTTTTCTGTCGTTAAGG